TTTTATTGAAAGGTTGATTATCAATTGATTTTGCGATTTTTATTTGAAATAACGATTTATTTGAAATAACGAAAAGATAACTAGTAATTCGTGCCATTATCACTAAAATCTATATGCGTGTGGATATCAATATTACCTACCACTCGCACTCTGTTACAACGAGGCGATTCCAATTTAAAATCTAAACAGAAAGTGTTTGAATGAAATCAGAAGAATATGTATGCTGTATTTCGTTTCCCTGGGATTGTAGTTCAATTGGTCAGAGCACCGCCCTGTCAAGGCGGAAGCTGCGGGTTCGAGCCCCGTCAGTCCCGACAAATAACCAATAATCCAATAAAAAAAAATACATCAATTCATCTCTTCATTTTCTATAATCTGTAATAAGGGGTACAAATAGCAGAATTTCATTCCCAAAGTGGATCCTTAATATTAATATTATTTTATATAATTTATTTTCTTTATTTTCGTTTTTCATCAAAGCAAATACAAATAGGGTCATTTTCATTTCATTTCTTCAACTAGTATCGATAGAGATGGATAAAGACACATGTGGATTAGTACAATTATTGGTAGCATCATCTTCAGGATTCCAAGAGCTACCTCACTGAATTTTGCCTTTTCGATTCCTCCCGATCCGTATAATGAAATCGAATCGAGTACCCTATCTTTCCCGGTAGCACATACACAAATGGAATTCTTATTTGTACGGTACAAAATGACTTAAATTCTTTTGATAAAATCCTTTTAATCGGAAAAGTCTCTTCTTTATTCTTTTTTGGCTCTGATTTTGTGTAACCTCAATTATTTGAAACAATCTATCTCATTCAAATTGTACACTGAAGTTTTGATATATTATATGGAATATGGATCCCATTCCTAATTCAATCAAGTAAAGAGTATATTAATAAAAGAAAAATCAAATAAGGACCCTGCCTCTCTTATAGAGAGAGGAAATCGATAATCTTTTTTAAGGATTTATGCCGAAGAAAAAACAAACTATAAAAAAGTAAATTTGGTAGAATATTCGATTTTTTTTTTATACTGTACTAGGACTTATCTTTATCGCACTTTTTTTTGTTTGTTTGTAACTTATGTAAGTTTAAAGAGGATTAGATGATACTTAGTCAGATGATTGTATAAGGAAGGAGATAGTTTTATAGAAAAGAATAGAAAAGATAGAAAAGAAAGAATGGAAAAGAATGATAAATAAAGTAACAAAGTAAGAAAATTTTCGATTGGGTCAGGAATACTTTTTTGGATTTGGTATGAATAAATGATCTTTCTATGTTATACTATTCAATTCTCGACGATAAATCGATTTGAGAGTTCAGATATTGTTATTCATGATATTGATCTGATTTGATATCATCGAGATGGAATTCATCCCATTGAATTTAGAGGCGAAAGATTTATCATCTCTTATGGGATTAAATCCCGAATTATTGTGAAGTAAAGAAAAACGAAACGATGACATTATGGAAGTAAATATTCTCGCATTTATTGCTACTGCACTGTTCATTCTAGTTCCTACTGCTTTTTTACTTATAATATATGTAAAAACTGTTAGTCAAAGTGATTAATTTGAATGAAACTTGACTTCTTAGTTCTTATCAATATCAAGAATTAACGAAATAAAATGAAAATAATTCCAATTTTGTGTTTTAGCTGAAATGAGCGAACTAGAATCAGCAGGATTCTATGAGACCCGATAGTATGGTAGAAAGTAATATATTTACTACCATACTATCTATTTTTGTTATTCTAGTATACTAGAATATAAAGTGGTACTGGGCTTAATATGGATCAATCTAGAATGTCATCTTCATATATAGATAGATATCTAGACAATAGATATTAATTATCTATATGGAATGTAGATAAGGTTCAAATTGGATTTCTTTTTTTCATATGTTTGATTTGTGTTGGTTCCAATTAATAATTAATCTGGAATAGTTGAAAGGCGCCTCTTACTCTTATGATTCTAATTCCTGGATTTCTTATTATTGTCAATATGAATCCCGGAATCCATTGAAATAATCAAATCAATGAAAAGAAAAAAAAAGAATAGTCGGGGTATGTATTAATAAAAGAAAATCAAGAAATCTTTTTTTAGCATTCCATTGATTGAACAGTTGACAAATCATCCAAGGAAAGGAGTTTTTTTCAGATTTCGACGAAAAGAAAAGGATTAGTAAACCTCGCCAATTTGAAATCTTTGAATCATAATATGAAATGAGTCAAGTCAATAAAGTATAGCATAAATCGAATTTATAAATTTATAAAACGAAAATAATAAAAAAAATACTAAACTAAGTACTAAGTACGCAATATGTGACTTCTCCAAGAAAATATCTTAGTATGCGGAGTATCCCCTTAGAGAATCAGTATGTCTATTTTATTTCCCGTAGAAAATCTTAATTTAATAACTTTTAAATAACTAAAAAAAGAACTACTTTCTTTTGTCTTTGAACCAGAAAAAGGCAAACAAATAAAAAGTAAAAAAGGTCCCGCTGTTCCTTATTATCCATATATAACTCTGATAAGAGCCGGTTTATCATAATATAATAAAGAATTTAGGAAGAATTCGGTTGGAATAACTTTCCTATCATTTGTATTCTTTTTACTTTTGAAGTATGAACACTGGAATCATTAAAATATTTATTTGATTATGATTAAAAGGGTATTATTCAAATATTATTCATATCGAATCGAATAGAATTTTGAAATTGAATTCAATTATTGAATTCAATTTCAATATTTCACTATAAATTGTTCAATTTAAAATTTTAAATAGTTAAATTTAAAAGTCTTTGCGGAACGATCTATAAAAGAATTGATAGAGTTGCATTTCTCAACTCAATTAGTAGTATCCCTAGATCAATTAGTAGTATCCCTAGAGTCCACTTCTTCCCCATACTACGAGTGAAAGGGAAAATGTAAAGACTACCATCAAAGCAGCCCAAGCGAGACTTACTATATCCATGTGAATTATGTCCCCTATCTCTATGAATATGAAGGAATTTTGCTAGTATTGTTCACTTTTTTCCATTATTTTTCACTAATAATAGTGACTATTAATAATAATAGTCACTAATAATAATATTATTATCGCTGGTGCAGAGTAAAAAAAAAGATTTTGTCCAATACCATTGATAAAACAATCCAAAAAATCTAATTCAATTAATTATAAGAAGTTCTTATATGAGTGCTAGTAGAATCGGGAAAGATTAAGGGCAAACAAAATCAAAATAAGTAGCGGCGCTCTTGGAAATATCACGAGTCTTTTTCCTCCGCTGTTTCTATTGGGGACAATCTATCAGCAAACCAGAATAAGGTATTTCCCCTCTTTTGTTGATCAGGCGACACCCGGATTTGAACTGGGGAAAAAGGATTTGCAGTCCCCCGCCTTACCACTCGGCCATGTCGCCAAGGCAATAGAAAATAGAAATCAAAAATAGAAGAAAATATCCTCCCCCTTCTTTGTTTTTTCTTACTAAACTTCTTTTTTTTGCAATTGTATCTTGAATCCCATTTTTCTTAATCTGAATCCCTTTCCTAAAACTAAAATAAATCCTTCTTTTTTTGGATTGGATCCATCTCTTTGATTACTTTTCTATAGTATGTCAAAACACGCACTATCTGAATTCTTTCTCCTTTCTATTGAAAGGAAAAATGAAATGTGAATTTTCAGTGACAAAAGCCAAAATTCAGGACAAATTGGAACCGTTAACTATTGAATGAAAATTCATGAACGATTCTCGAATTTGAATCTAAAATTGTATTTCCCGAATTATAATTATATAAGAAAATCAAAATGGATATCTAACTATCCAGTATTGATTCTTTTCAATAATTCAATAAAAAAAATCAATAAAAAAAAAAGCCTTATCCATTTCAATTATAACAACAATTATGAGTATATGTAAACCCCAGAACATAAATTATTACACGTATACCGCTAATCAGATATCTTATCTGTTTATGATTCCTATAGAAAATCGATATTTTGCTAGAACACGCCATGCGCTGTACAGAATAGACCCGCAATACAAGGAAAGACATATATAGGTAGCTATAGTTCTATCCGCGTATGCTTAATAAAGCCTTCTTCTGCGCTTGAACAAACTCTATTAAAATAAAAAAAAATATCTCTGAAAAAAAAAGCAAAAAAGCTAAGTGTTAAAAAAACAATTTTATATTGTTTCTAACTATTGGATTTTTATCTCATCGAAGAGATAAAATCACGAATTATGTATTTCACTGGTATCTAATTGTATTGGAATATGTAATATCATAAATAATAGTAGAAATTGAATCCCTTTTTGTTATTCTATATAAAATAGAAAATTCCATAAGTCTAAGTTAAGTGGAATTTCTCAATTCTTTTCCAGTTGTATCTGTTGCAAATTCCAATTTGAGTAGAAAATCCAAATTCGCTTTACTTTATTCCTCCGTTCATACGTATTTCAGACATTCCATATTCATATATATTCATATATGGAGTTAGATAAAATTTTATGTGATTCTGTAAACCGAATAGCAATTCCATCAGTGCTGATCGATCCATATAATTGGATGAAAAACGATCCAATAATGGGATTTTTTTTTTCAATAAATGGGAAATTAAAAATGCTTGGGGATGGAAATGGGGGAATGTCTACAATACCTGGATTTAATCAGATACAATTTGAAGGATTTTGTAGGTTCATTGATCAGGGCTTAGCAGAAGAACTTTATAAGTTTCCAAAAATTGAAGATAGAGATCAAGAAATTGAATTTCAATTATTTGTGGAAACATATCAATTAGTAGAACCATCGATAAAAGAAAGAGATGCTATATATGAATCACTCACATATTCTTCTGAATTATATGTATCGGGGGGATTAATTTGGAAGAACAGTAGGGATATGCAAGAACAAACCATTTTTATTGGAAACATTCCTCTAATGAATTCCCTGGGAACTTCTATAGTAAATGGAATTTACAGAATTGTGATCAA